TGCAACAAAAAAATTTTATTTGTAACAAGTAGTTTTATTGGTTGGTTAATAGGTATCATTCTATTTATGAAATTTATTAGAATGGAGTATATACGCAAAAAAACGTTTAATGAATCGAATAACACTATTATTCGATCCATTAAACGTTTTTTTGCAGGTACTGGTATTAATAATATTTTCATTTCTATTAGATCGCTCAATACGTTTCCGAAGAACGTTACTAATTTCGTCGGATCGAATACTTTCTATTATAATAGATTAGTTAATAAACTTGTATCAGAATTTATTACTGATATGACTCGAATCTTAAGTGTTCTCTTATTTATAACTTGTATATACTATTTAGTAAGAATACCTTCACCCCTTCTGGGTAAAAAAGGTAAACAAATTTCAGAAATGGGAAAAAGGATAACAGAAGAAAAAGAAGTTGAAATAGAAAAAACTTCCGGGATTAGCGAGTTACAAGATACATCTATCGAAGAGACTCATCATTTACTTTTTTCGGAGGAAATGGGTGATCAGGAAAGAATGGAAGAAACAAAAAAAGAAAGAGGAGTTGGAAAAACAAAAAATGAATTGTATGTTAACGAAAAATATTATAAAAAAAGGTCAGTATTCGATTATCTTAAAAATCATACAAAATTAACGTTAGAAAAAAAAAAAGACGAATATTATAATTTCGTATGGTTAAGGTTTGAAAAAACTCTTGTAACTCTTCTTTTCGACTATCAACAGTGGAATCGTCCATTACGATATATAAAAAACTATAAATTTGAAAAGAATTTAAGAAATGAAATGTCACAATATTTCTTTCATACATGTCCAAGTGATGGAAAACTAAAAATATCTTTTACATATTCATCAAGTTTATTAACTTTTTTGGAAATGATACAACGATATTTTTCTTTGTCCACAATACATTTATGTAATAAAAAAAATAATTGGAGATCCACTCAGGAACAAGAAAATATAAAACAAAGAAACGACTTTTTAAAACGAATGAATGCTTTAGACAAAAAAGAACATTTAAAAAATATACTTGAGAAAAGGATTCAATTATGTAATAAGGATAAAAAAAAAGAATACTTTCCAAAGATATATGATCCTTTAGTAAACGGATCATATCGTGGAACAACCAAAAAATTGGGATTACCCTTCAGAAATGAAACCTTTATAGCAAATTCAATAGAGAAAATTTGGATAAATAAAATATATGGTATACTTATAACAGATTACCGAATTTTGGAACATAATAAAAGATATGAAACATTTGATCAAAAATCATTACAAATTAAAAAGGTACACTTATTAAATTTAATTATTAAATTTGATAAAAACGAAGAATCTACATTTCATTCCTACTATTGGAAAGGACTTTTTTTATTTCCAGAACCAGAAAAAATTAATTCTGAATATCGAATAAAAAAATATTTCAAAATTATATTGAAAGGATTTATAACTGAATTGAATAACTTAAACTTAATTAGACAAAAATCTATTGGATTAAAAAAAATCCGTAAAAAAGTACCTAAATGGTCATATAAATTAATTGATGAGTTGGAGCAACAGTTGGGGGAAAATGAAGAGTTATCTGAAGATCATCATGATATTCGATCAAGAAAAGCCAAGCGTATAGTCATCTTTACAGATAACTATCAGAAAAACTATTCTTATTATAATACATTTAATGCCAAAGAAACTGATGATTCTGATCAAGTTGACGAAGTGGCATTGATACGTTATTCGCAACAATCAGACTTCCGTCGAGAGATTATCAAAGGTACCATGCGAACTCTAAGACGTAAAACAGTTATTTGGAAATTTTTTCAAGTAAATACACATTCTCCGCTTTTTTTGAACAGAAAAAATAAAATATTTTTTTTTAATTTTGAAATTTTAAAACAGATTCAATTAATTTTTATAAAAAGTATGGGTAAAATTTCAAAATTAAAAAAGTTTACAACAGAGAAAGAAAGAAAAGAAATTAATAAAAAAGAAGAGAAAGTAGAAGAGAAAGTACGGGTAGAAATAGCAGAAGCCTGGGATACCATTCTATTTGCTCAAGGAATACGAAGCTGTATGTTAATACTACAATCAACTCTTAGAAAATATATTTTTCTACCTTCTTTTATAATAGCTAAAAATTGCACTTGTATGTTATTATTACAATATCCCGAATGGTCAGAGGATTTTAAGGAATGGAAAAGAGAGATGCATGTGAAATGTACCTATAATGGTGTTCAATTATCAGAAAATGAATTTCCGAAAAATTGGTTAACTGAAGGTCTTCAAATAAAGATACTATTTCCTTTCTCTTTTAAACCTTGTAAAAGATCTCGATTACGATATTATCATATGGATCCGATAATAAAAAAAAGAGAAAAAGAGGTTTTTTGTTTTTTAACCGTTTGGGGAATGGAAGCCAAACTTCCTTTTGGTTCTCCTCAAAAACGACCTTCTTTTTTTGAGCCTATTTTAAAAAAATTCGAAAAAAAAATTATAAAATTTATTAAACAGAAGTTTTTTCTAGTTAAAAAAATTTTCAAAGAAAGAAAATTAATTATAAAGATCTCCAAAAAAACTAAAAAATGGTTTTTAAAAAATATTTTTTTAAAAAGAATAAAAAATATTTTGAAAGATTTTCAAGATAAGAATTTTTTATTTGGATTGAAAGAGGATGCATCCAATAAAACAAAATATGAAAAAATATATTTAAAAAAGAATCGGATGATTCATGAATCTTTCATTTATTCAAGATGGATCGATTTTGAATTTGAAAAGGATTTATTTCCCGAACATAAAATGAATAATATTATAGATCAAACAAACAAAATAAAAAATAAAAAAGAATTAATTAAAAAAACATATATAAAAAAAAATCCTAAAAAAAAAAGTACAATTCAACTAATACTTGAATCACCAAAAAATATTTTTAATCTATTAAAAAAAAAGACTCGATTAATAAATAAATCATATCATTTGATCAAAAATGATATTGAAAAGAGTTCCATAGATATTTTATTATGTATCATTATAAATATAAAAAATACCTGTCTTAATACACAACTATTTTTTCAATCGTTTTTATTTTTGATTGAAAAAATATATAGTGAAAAAAATAAAGAAAAAATAGATCAAAAAAAAAACCAAACAAAAATTCATTTGATGATTTCAACTCTAAAATATTTAATTTCTCTTATAAATTGCAAGAAAAGTTCATATATTTTTTTTGACTTTGACTTGTCACAAACATATTTATTTTATAAATTTTCAAAAATTCAATTTATGAATCTGGATAAATTTAAATATATCTTTCAATATCATGGAACATCATTATTTCTTAAAAAAGAAATAATGAATTTTTTTGAACTACAAGGAATTTTTCATTCTGATTCTAAATTAATACTTTCTAAGACTAAAACTAAACAATGGAAAAATTGGGTTTTACGGGCTCATTATCAATATAGTATGTCCCCCATTAAATGGTCTCAACTATCAAAAAAATGGAAAATAAATCGAGCCGTAAATCAGTACTGTACCGTTATTTATTTAAAAAAATGCGATTTTTTATATGATGATAAAATATATGATGATAAAATAAAAATTATTCATTATGATAAAAAAAATTTAAAAAAAAATGACTTGGATCATATTTCATATAATTTTTTGAATTATGAATATAAAAATGCCACGTATATTATGAAAGGATCGCCATTTCACGTAAGATTAAAAAAAAAAAACAAAAATATTAATTACAACACATATACATATAATTATAATCCAAAAGTACTTGATCTTTCAGATCCTTTACATATTTATTTAGGAGAAAATTTTATTAGGAATCTTGAAAAATATCTAAGTCTCCATCAAAGTCCAATTTACTTTTTTATTCAAAAACTCTATTTTAGTTCCTTGATAAATATCAATATCGGTACCAAAATTGATTATCCAGATATGATAACTAGGACCAATCATCCAGGAAAAAATCTAATTGATAAGAATAACAAAGGTAGTTTTTATCTCACAATTAATAAACACGAAAAATTATCTTCAAAAATATTTTTTAATTGGATGGAAATGAATAAAAAAATACTAATTAATTATCCCAGATCAAATAAACTTTGGTTCTTCCCAGAAAAGTTCCTACTATACAATCAATATAAAATTAAACCTTGGGAAATACCAATTAAATTACTTATTCTATATTTTCATGAAAATGTTAATGAAAAACAAAACATCAAGCCAACTAAAAAAAAAAATATTTTATCGTCGAATGAAAAAAAATATTATTTTCAATTTGAAAATAAAAATAAAGAAAAAGAGTGGACTAGACGAGAAAATGGATCAGATGTACAAAAACATCGAAAAAAGCAATACAATAATCATACAGAAACAGAACTTGATTTATTCCTTAAAAGATATTTTATTTTTCAATTGAAATGGGATGCACCTTTTAATCCAAAAATGATCAAAAATATAAAGGTATATTGTTTCCTGCTTAGACTGAGAAATCCAAAATATATGGTTCTATCCTCTATCCAAAGAGGAGAAATTAGTTTGGATATAATGCTTAAGAAGGATATATCTCTTAAAGAATTTATCAAAACTGGAATATTAATTATCGAACCAGTTCGTTTATCGGTCAAAAAAAATAGAAATTTTATTATTATGTATCAAACTGTGGCTATTTCATTAGTTCATAAGAGTAAATACAAAAAAACTAATCAAAGAAACGAAGAAAAAATAAATGTAGATCTAATTTTTAAATGGATTAAAAAACATCAACAAATGCTCGGAAATAAAGATGATACAAATGATATAGATTTTTTTATTCCTGAAAATATATTATCATCAAGACGTTGTAGAGAATTTAGAATTAGAATTTCTTTCTATTCGAGGAATCATATAGATGATTCTTATGATATAAATTCAAATGTTTTCAATAGGAACAATGTAAAAAAATTTGATCCATTTTATGATGAAAAAAAAAATTTGGATAGAAAATATACAAATCTATTAAAATTAAAACAATTTATTTGGCCCAATTACCGATTAGAAGATTTAATTTGTGTGAATCGATATTGGTTTGATACCAATAACAGCAGTCGTTTCAGTATGTTAAGAATATATCACAACAATTAAAAATCCGCACTACCTTATTCTTATCAACGATAGGTATATTTTTAATTTCATTAATTAAGTAATGATTTAAAAATTAAATAATAGTAAAAAAAAAGATAAACTGACGGGTACGAATTATTATATTATGATAAAAAATTTACTTCTCTCAGTTATTTTTAAAAAAGAAAAAAGGGGATCTGTTGAATTTCAAATATTCAATTTGACCAATAAGATACGGAAACTGACTTCACATTTAGAGTTACACAGAAAAGACTATTTCTCTAAAAGAAGTCTACTGAAAATTTTGGGAAAACGTCAACGATTAATGAATTATTTGTCAAAAAAAAGATAGAAAATAAATAAAGTATATTCATTCAGTTTAATATTCGGCAATTTACAAAGTTATAAATTTTATTGGAAGAGTCATTATTTAGTTTTTACATTATTTAGTTTTGAAATATATTTTATTATTTTTATTTTTTTTTTTATTATTGCATGGAAGAATGTATCTGATAAAAATTAGATAAGATACAACAAGAAAAAATCTCACGATAATGTATTCTCTTCTATAGAAATAAACATGATTTTTTTTGATTCATCGTTTATTTTGTAGTATTTGTAGTATATAAAAATGGTTAATTTTTTTGTCCCTATATTTTATTTATTTCATTTTTTATTTATTTTTTTTATTTATTTTTTTTTTTTAAGGTTATTTTAAGGTTATAAAGATGATAAAATTTTATAAAACCGGATAATACTTCCTCTATAGATAGATATAGATAAAAAGTATTTTTTTTTTATTATTTAATTTTAATATAATTATCAATCACTTAAAATTTTTTAAATTTTTCATATTTATTAAAAATGAAAAAACTTAAACTTGTAATTCACATGTATAATCGATTTAACTTATGATGTTTTTGAAAAAAAAAATGATAAAACAAAGTTTTTTTGGTATAATCTTTTGCGGTTCTCATTATCATGAGTCAATTTATAACTTAATTGATTCAAAATTACAAAACATTGATTCATCTGGTATATCAATATTTTTATTTTGAAAACATTTACTAGATCGAAACTTCAAAAATTTATCTTTTTTTATAAACCCAATGTCACATTTAGTTAAGATTTATGATACATGTATTGGATGTACTCAATGTGTACGAGCTTGCCCTACTGATGTATTAGAAATGGTTCCTTGGGAAGGATGTAAAGCTAAGCAAATAGCTTCTGCTCCGCGAACAGAGGACTGTGTTGGTTGTAAGAGATGTGAATCTGCCTGTCCAACAGATTTCTTAAGTGTTCGAGTTTATTTATGGAATGAAACAACTCGCAGTATGGGTCTAGCTTATTGATGATAGTTTTTTAAAAACTACTTTATTATTTATTATTACCGACTTACTTAATAGAATAACCTAAAAATATTTTAAAATATTTTTAAAATATCTTTAGGTTATTCCTGCCGGTATTAAGTTTTGGTTTTACTTAAAATTTTTATTTGTTCATTTGTTAAAAAGTGTAGTTTTTAGAATATTTTTGAGTTTATTTAAATTTATTTAAAATATTTATTTTATTTTTTAATAGAAATTCTAACGAAATTATAAATTAGATATAATAGAAATTAATATATATAATTGCATTTATTCTTCGTTATGAGAGAGATTAACTGATTCTTCACCAAAAAGACATATTTCACAAACCTTTTTTTTTTCTATTTATTCATTAAAATGAACCATAACTATGCATCCCGATTTCTAATAAATTGACTCCAAAATAGCATATCCAAATCATAATAAAACCCATGGAAGCCATAATTGCTGAATTTTTACCTTCACTATTTTTATTTTTTTTCGTATGTAAATAAACTGTATATATTGTCCAAGTAATCAAAGACCAAGTTTCTTTAGGGTCCCAATTCCAATATGATCCCCATGCTTCATTTGCCCAGACTGATCCGGAAATAATACCTATAGTTAAAAAAATGTAACCTATAAGAATAAGACGATAACTCCAATAATCCAATTTTTGGATAAATTGGTACCTGTAATAATTCCTAACGGAAAAAAAGGAAGTTTGTTGTAACAAATTCCTCCCTCTATTAATTTTTTTTTTTATTTTTCCAAAATATAATATACTTAAAAAATAAATTTTAAAAAAAAAACCTCTTATCATTTGTTTAAATCTAATCACTAAAATTGATACTGAAAATAATGATCCAAATAACAGGGCTGCATAACCAAAAAGTATCATACTTACGTGCATCATTAACCAACGGGACTGGAGAGCGGGGACTAATTTTACGGATTTATAATTTATTTCAGTTAAAAGTTCTGAACTAACAAAACCTTGAGTGAAAATAATACCTAATTTGGTAATTTC